ACCCTAGGAATCGGTTGAAACCTCAGATTCATACTAGAAACCACGATGATTGAATAAAGCCCTCAAGCTAGGTCCAAAGGCTCTCTGAGTAAGAACCATTAGAGAATCACTTATTCAATGAATAGAGGAAATGACTCAAAATTCAGAGAAAGATTTGTCCGTTGGTAAAAAAAAATAAGCAAACAAATGAGGATAAGAATTATTTTGAAAGAAGAAACCCCCCCGATTTCTAATTCTAAATGAAATCCTTGGCATTTTTTGAGTCCGGTCACGAGATCTGAAACGGTAGGTATAAATCATAGTTCCAATCTTTCTTTTCTTTATCTATTTCATTCCAAATATTCCGTGCTCCGGATACTAGAATGAATGAATATCCGACGAGGCAGAATCCATCTTTTTCAAGATGACAGACCCATTCTCTGTACTATCAATAGGATCTATTATAACAAGTCACACACTCATATTCCGGAAATACCGAAACAAAAGAATTTCGCGGTCGAACTGCCGGAAGGGCCTATAAATCCTAGTCCTACCTAAGTGATGAATTTTGGATCGAAAAGCGAGGACTTCATGATTTTGATGGACCTAGTTCATTGAAATTCCATCCAATACAACCGAAGAGTTATAAATTTCCAAAATAATAGATAGGAATACCGCGAATAAAGCCATTGCGACACCCATCAAAGGGGTAGTTCCCCATCCAGGAGCTACTTTACCATATTCCGAATTCAAGGGTTTCAATAAACCCCCTAGACCTGTTTTTCTTGGTCTTGGACCAGATCGAGAATTGCCCTCAAAGGTTTGTGTAGCCATAAATCCTATTGCATTGGTTGAGATCTGTTGACTTTGTATACCATTACACTGTAAATAAATCATCTTATCATAGATCCGTTGTGATCTTGAAATTATAAAATAATGGAAACAGCAACCCTAGTCGCCATCTTTATATCTGGTTTACTTGTCAGTTTTACCGGGTACGCCTTATATACCGCTTTTGGGCAACCCTCTCAACAACTAAGAGATCCATTCGAGGAACACGGGGACTAGTTGAAGTAAAGTAAAGAGCCTCCCTTGTTTCGTGGGAGGCTCTTTACTTTGACTTCAATTGAGTATAATCAAACATTATTTTGCCCTTTTAGTCGGAACCTTAGGTGGTTCTCGAAAAAAGATAGCGAAAAAAATGATTCCTAGAGTCGACACTAAGAGGAATGTATAAACCAATGCTTCCATAAATTTGATCGTGGTTTACAATTATAGCTTCCACACCTGTTCATTTGGTTTGGGATTATCTCCCAGATAAAGATAAGAGTCAAATAAAAATCAGCAATTCAACTCAAGATTTCTCTCGTAACCTATAGAAAAACCAAATCACAAAAATACAATACAGGTGAAAGATACCAGATCAATCTTGTATCAGACTACCTGTCTCCTTGTAGTTGGATCTCCAAGTTTTTGGAACGCCCCAAATTCCACTTGAGCATCCAAATCCGGGTCAATACCAGCAAAAACATCTCTGAATAAGGTTCTAGCTCCATGCCAAATATGTCCGAAAAAGAAGAGCAAAGCAAAGGAAGCATGCCCAAAAGTGAACCAACCCCTCGGACTGCTACGAAAAACACCGTCGGATTTCAAAGTAGCACGATCTAATTCAAAAATTTCACCTAATTGAGCGCGTCTAGCATATTTTTTCACAGTTGCAGGATCACTATAACTGACTCCATTGAGTTCGCCGCCAAAGAACTCAACGGTGACTCCTACTTGTTCGACACTATACTTAGATTCTGCCCTTCTAAAAGGCACATCGGCTCTCACAATTCCGTCTCCATCTACCAAAACCACTGGAAATGTTTCAAAAAAAGTAGGCATACGACGTACAAAAAGTTCACGCCCCTCTTTATCTCTAAAGATAGGGTGTCCTAACCACCCAACAGCTATTCCATCCCCACTGTCCATTGAGCCCGCTCTAAATAATCCCCCTTTTGCTGGATTATTGCCAATGTAATCATAAAAAGATAATTTTTCGGGAATTTTAGACCAAGCTTCGGAGAAACTCTGATTTTCCACTAGTCCGGCACCAACCCTTCGATATATTTCTTGTTGGAAGTATCCCTGATCCCATTGATAACGAGTGGGGCCGAATAATTCGATGGGAGTAGTTGCTGAACCATACCACATAGTTCCAGCAACTACAAAAGCTGCAAAAAAGACAGCAGCAATACTACTGGAAAGAACGGTTTCAATATTACCCATACGTAATCCTTTGTATAGGCGTTGGGGCGGACGGACACTAAGATGAAATAGGCCCGCTAATATGCCCAATGTCCCCGCTGCAATATGATGAGAGGCTATACCTCCCGAAACAAAAGGGTCAAAACCCTCTACGCCCCAGGCAGGACTTACAGATTGTACTTTTCCTGTTAGTCCATAAGGATCGGACACCCATATTCCAGGACCATACAAGCCTGTTACATGAAATGCACCAAACCCAAAACAAGCTAAGCCTGAAAGAAATAAATGAATTCCAAAAATCTTGGGCAAATCCAAAGAGGGTTTTCCCATACGTTCATCACGAAATATTTCTAGATCCCAATACACCCAATGCCAGATGGCTGCCAAGAAGCACAAGCCGGAAAACACAATATGTGCCCCGGCCACACCCTCATAACTCCAAATACCCGGATTTGTTACAGTCCCCCCTGTGATATTCCAACCGCCCCATGAATTGGTTATTCCTAAACGAGTCATGAAGGGTATAACAAACATACCCTGTCTCCACATTGGGTCAAGAACGGGGTCAGAGGGGTCAAAAACTGCTAATTCGTATAGAGCCATTGAACCCGCCCACCCAGAAACGAGAGCTGTATGCATTATATGAACAGCAAGCAACCGGCCGGGATCATTCAATACGACGGTATGAACACGATACCAAGGTAAACCCATGAAAATACCCCCTTCGAAGAAAAATAGATACTATGTAACTTTATCGCATTGGAAAAGACTATGCTATAGACTTCCGCCTTTCAGTTCAGTGGATTATTTCGAATGAAGGGCTCCTAGTTCTTTTTTGTTGGTAATAGGTAATAATGGAACAATTCTGTTAGTCTGTTAGTAAGAACAAAGAAAAGCAGATCTATTCTATACCCGATAAGTACCAATACGCAATGGGGCATTTTCTATGAATATGAACATATGAACAAATGCATAGAAATTTATTTAGCGTTCGAAGAACCCGACCCCTTCATAAGATTTTTCCCTTATTCATTTCATCTTCCTAGATGAACTTTTTCATATTTTGAAAACAATAAAAAAAATCATTTTGACATTTCCACATAAAAGTGAAATCTTATACTTGACTCTTTTCTCTCTCATTTATGCCTGTTGGTGTTCCAAAAGTTCCTTTTGAGTTTTTTGAGGGTGAGGATATTGACGAAGAAAAAAAAAGGGGGGCTAAGCCTCAGACTAGGAAGCCGGCTTGTTATCCTATTCATTTGATTAACGATTCGCCTCGGGATAGGGCTAACAATTATCCTGGGGATAACGATAACTATAGCGATGATGATCCGTTTAACAATTATCCTGGGGATAATGATAACTATAGTGATGATGATCCGTTTATTAACATTAACAATTATCCTCGGAAAAACGATAACAATAGTGATGATGATCCGACTAGCCCTTGGATTGATTTTAGTAAGTTCCCTACTAAAGATGAGAAAACAAAGGAAAAGCAACCAAAGCTGGAGTGGATTGACCTATAGTGCGACTTGTCAGACATATTGGGCCATATGGGATTTCCCCGTTCTCTCCTCCGATCGAGATACCTCTGCTTCGCCAAAAAAATTGATGAAACTATCAAGAATTTGGAGCGTGAAGTGCAATTAGATCCATTCTTTGAGGGATCAATATTCATAGTATCAATTAGAAATAGAAGAGAATTTATGGTTGGCTTGGTTGAACCAATAAAATGAAGTATCCAGGCTCCGTTCAGAAAATACTCACTTGGTAATATGGACATGAAATGAATAAAAAAAAAGTCGTATAAAAAAGAAATGGTATTGGGAGCATTTGTACTATATATATAAATAAAAATCGGTTGGACCCTTACCCGGAGTAGAGCATAAACCTAAAAAAATAGAAGAGGCCCATTCAGGAACAAGAAAATAACAGAGTCCTAATTTGGAAATGAAACAATACATCAATGAGAGGGTAATTCGAGATAAGTTTATAGGGGGTAGAAAAAAAAAAGCCCTTCTATAAAATAAAATAGAAAAAGGCCAACATATTGATTTTTTTTTTTTTGCAATTTTTTGAACCGTATGCATTCAAAGGTGCGTGTACGGTTCCTAAAGGATAGCATTTTGTCCTAATCACCCGACTTCATCGAGAAAGATTAATTTTTTTAGGAAAACCTATTAATAAAGAGAGCGGTAACCTCGTTGCGGGTCTCATAGCATATCTCAGTACGAACGATAGTACCAGGGATATTTTTTTGTATATAAACTCGCCGGGCGGGTTAATGCGACAAGGAATGGCTATTTATGATTTGATGCATGCGTCGCCCGTAGATGTATACACGGTATGCATGGGAAAAGCCTGTGGAATGGCTTGTTTCATTCTATTCGGAGGAGCACCTACCAAACGCATAGCATTCCCTCACGCTTGGCGCCAATGATTTTTTATTTGTATTTGATAGAAAAAAGAAGACTATGCCTTCGCCATATGAAATATGAAAAAGATTATTGAGTAAAAATAGCATGGCACGTCGAGTTCGGTATGAGTAAACAAACTATTATTGTTTTTCATAACATGAGATTTTGTATCGGGAGAGTAGTATGAGACAAAATAGATTTCCGATTTTTTCTTATCTATCGGGAGTTTATTTCAGCGTCACAATTTTTTGTTTTAGCGCCAGAATTCTTTTTCCACTTCACTTCTCCTATTTATATTATCAAAGTCAAAGAGTACTAAAAAAAAAAAAAAGAAACTTTGGGATTGCTGAATCACAGACGAGAAAACTTCTAAATTCCATATAGAAATAGAAAGCAACGGAACCATCATAGTATTTTTGAATTCTACCGAAAGGAAGGGTGGTAAATGGATCACTTAATGATCTGGATCTGATAGATCCTATTTTTTTTTTCTCTTTTTCGCGCTGGAAGGGACGAAAGGTAAATTCCATTGGATAGCCGTATGCAATACAGAATAAATGCCTGTACGGTTGTTCAATTTTCTCTATTCTTTTTATCTCTTTCCTTCGCCCGAGGGTGCAAGATATGATATAAAGTAGAGGAATTCTTCCTTTTTTTATATCATCAGGGTAATGATGCGCCAACCTCGCGGTAAGTTTTCAAAAATCCGCAAAAGACACCCTTTAAAAGAAATAGAAGTGTTGTTTTACTTACGCAACCAGATGGAAGAGGCTTATGCACGACATACGCACAAAACCCGGCAGGTTATACACGACGACATCCAAAGAATGGCTTATATGTCAGCAGAAGAAGCCCAAGCTCATGGAATTATTGATATTATAGGAGACGACACCCTCGGGAAGTATGACGAGTATGACGAAGAAAACTAAAAACACAACAAAAACTGGCCCTAGAGATAAGGATCTGCAGCGGAAACGCGGGTAAATCCTTTATTCTGCTTCAAATCAACGTTCAAAATGGCTTTCTTTTTTTTTTTTTGCTAATTCCATTTTTGAACGTTGATAAGATAAGATCCTTCTATTTTGCAGCACCTTAATATGGCCTTGATAAGATAAGATCCTTCTATTTCGCAGCACCTTAATATGGCCTTAATATGGCATAGACTTACTAATTACTAATTCCGTTTTAGATTTTCTATTTTAGGAGGTTTATGTTGTATTTTTCTCTTTTCTATTTATTCTTAATATATTTTTGAAGAATTAGAAAAAGAATAGGATTTTCTATTTCTGTTTTCTTTTTCTATTTATTCAAAATATTTTTAAGAATAATAAAGAAGAAAAAAGAAAAGGAAAAAAAAAAGGGTTACCCGCCTTTTACATAAGAAGCTACTCTGTGGTAAAACTTTCGAGTAGAGAGAAACTTATGCACGAATGAATTCTCAAAATTTCATATATAATATAGAATTCTATTATTTACCATTTTTTTACTTTGAAACCAAAAGAGGTCAACATGATAAACATGACCGCTCGATGCCAAAAGAAACTCCTTTTGGCAAAACTTCCAAGCATCCGCATAGTTATGCGGGAGGTTCATATTTTTTGTAATTACATAAACAAAGAATTCAGTCCTGTTCTGGAAAGGGCTATCCAGTCTTTTTTTGCTTGGGCCTTATCCCAATTCCTCCAATGGAGAACCTGGATAATCCCCAGAGCTGCGAAGGTCATAAATATTATTTTGACCTCACGCATTTTTTGGATCATAATTCTTGTGTTTTTTGTTGTTTGGGTTTTAGATCTTATTGGCAAAAAGTGCACTCAAGATGACCTTGTAAAGAGAATCGAAAACGAATACCAAAACCAAAAGAAGATTGAATGGAAGTGGGTCTAATACATTTCTTTTTGAGTTTTTTTTTTATTTGAAACCCTACTGCATTTAGAACTCTATATGCACTAGGGCTTCAAATGGATCAGATCCGCAGATGTCTGAAGCAGAAAGGAAAGTACATCTTTTCTTTTTTTACCGCGTTAAACGTTAAAAGAAAAATAAGGTAAATAACCCTCTGGTTAGGATCTATCTAAACCAGCCCCCTTTTTTGTATTGTATACAATTCAAGATGCCAACTATTAAACAACTTATTAGAAACACAAGACAGCCAATCAAAAATGTCACAAAATCCCCCGCTCTTCGGGGATGTCCTCAGCGTCGAGGAACATGTATTAGGGTGTATGTGCGACTCGTTCAGATCATGAGCTGGAACAAAAAAAAAGAAGCATTTTCCCAGTCTCAATGACCAGTACCAATCAATAGGATGGAATTCTTCCAGTCATTATCTAAAAAAAGAAAACCCCCGTTGTGTTGTGTATAAAATTTATGGTTTCCATTGGTGCAAATCCAATCACCTTAATTGGAAATGAAAAGCAATTCCCCTTTGGTAGCAAATGTATCCATTAAGCGGGGGATTGAGTAGTTAAGAAGCATAAATAAAGCGCTCTCACTCTTGCAAGAACGGATGAACAGGGTCAGCAACCTAGCCAACTTTCATAATGAAATGCCGTTACTATATGGGTAGATCTCATTGTGAAAAGATCTATTATTGGACAATTCATGGGTAGAGTCAAAGAATGTGAACTGTACAAGTTACTAATAGCATTGATTAAATCGGGAAGGGGGCTCCGGCGTATAGAGAGGACCTCACCGTTTACGAAGTAACCATAGAAACGAAGGAACCCACGATTTATTTATCCCTTTCCCTTTACTATCGAATTTCTACTTTAAATAACTACTCAATTGAAATTGTAGTATTTCTTTTTTCATACCTAGTCTCGATACAATTTCTTATTTCAGGTGAAATGTGAAATGCTCGTAAAAAAATCGTGGTTGGGAAGGTCATAGTAGCAAAAGCCATTGGAATTTGTATTTTATACATCGGACGAATCCGTTTTGTTATTAATGGACGAGGGGGAAATGACTGAAAGAAAAGAAATCAATTAGTTATTCAGCACATCAAAGTTTCAGTTGATTCAATGACCAGAACTATACGAGGTTATATAGCACGGAGACGTAGAAAAAAATCTCGTGTCTTTGCATCAAATAATCGGGGGGCTCATTCAAGACTTACTCGAAGTATTATACAACAAACCATAAGAGCTTTGGCATCTTCTCATCGGGATAGGGGCAGACAAAAGAGAAATTTTCGTCGTTTATGGATCACTCGGATAAATGCAGTAATTCGGGAGATTTGGGTATCCTATAGTTATAGTCGATTAATAAATGATCTGTACAAGAGGCAATTGCTTCTTAATCGTAAAATACTTGCACAAATAGCTATATCAAATACAAATTGTCTTTACATGATTGCCAAGGAGATCAGTAACTAAGGTAAGGTAAGAGGGTTGGAAGCAATCGACCGGAATGATTGAAACGTAAACGGAGATCCCCGGAGAATGGGCTCCGGGAAGGTTATAGTCAAAATGAATCTGATTATGATAAATTAGTAAAAAAAAGTATTTCTTTTTTCTTATAATTTTTTTACGATTTTACGATGTGTCAATTCAATCTGAATTCTCGAATTTTTCGAACAAAATATCAACCCCTGGTTGGGATTCGAATTGGATGGAATTTAGGTTCAATCAATTGAGAAATTGTCCTTTTTCTTTTTGGTTCGAGGACCTCTCGTTCTATTTTTTCTAGGAATAGGCTTGTTTTTATCAAATTTTTTCTTATAGTTAATAAAAGGTAACGAGGATAAAATACGAGCTTGTTTTATGGAAGTAGTTATTAATCGTTGTTGTTTCAAAGTCACTCTATTCACTCGTCTAGATAATATTTTTCCTTGATCACTAATAAATCGAGTAATTAAACTCAGATTTCTATAATCAATTCGATCCCCTGATCCAATTGGGGGCAAACGCCTACGAAAAGATCGCTTGGATTTAAGAAAACGCTTGGATTTATCCATGGTTTATTCCTTATCTCTAAAATCCTATTTCTGAATTCTCATTTATGATTTGACGGAAATAGGAGTTGATTGGTTTATGGTTTATTTGAAATAGATTATTATATGGAATTTGAATTTTATGAATCTGTTCCCATTTCTTGAATAGAGGGTACATACGCGCGCTCTTTCAAATTATTTTTTTATCTCCACATGAAGCGTATGTTTGTAACAATAGGGACAGAATTTTCTCAATTCTAATCGACTAGGTGTATTGTGTCGATTCTTTTGGGTGATATATCTGGAAATTCCAGAGAACTTCTTATTAATATCGTTTCGGACACAACTCTTACATTCCAAAATCACTCTTATTCTAACATCTTTACCCTTGGCCATGAACCTCCTTTGAGTTTTGGATTCACTCAATTCTTTCATTTTGATCCGAAACGAAAAAAAAAAAAAAAGAAGTTGCGAATTTGAAATCCAATTATGAAAGATTTGGTTGCAATCAATAGAGAAAAAGAAAAAATAAGTAATACAAAGATTTCTAACTATCAATTATTTAGAATCTCAGTTATAGTATATAGTAATAGTAGTATTTTTTTTTTTATGATTTTGTTGCCCCGGATCCCATTTCCGCTCCCCCTCTATGAATTCGAACCCAAGCACAAGTTTTGATGCGATTGAATACCCATTTTCTCTTTCTTTAATACTCAAATAAAAAAGAAAAAACTGACATCAAAGAAAAAAATAAAGAAAGGAAGAAAAAAGCGAGGGCTGAGTCACAGATAATTTATTCTATCTGGAATCTTCTTAAGCCCTTCCCATGTCAATAACTAAAATGAAAAAAAGGGGAATGTCAACGCATCCGGGAATAGACGATTGATCTCTATCAATAAACCTGCCAAAGACCCAAACCATAGAGTACTTAGCACAGGTGCCACAGAGAGATATGTTTTTATATCTCGCATTGAAAATACTCCTTTTTTTTATAATACGTATAGGATCAGATGCATATGTGGTTAAGGAGCAATTGTATTTGTAGGCGAAATTCCTAAGGAAAACTAAAAGGGATAGACAAAGAAAGACCCGGTAAATGAAATTTACCTTCCCTTACAAGACAAGAGAAAAAAGGACCTTTCCCTCTTTGTGGAACATTCCCAAGAAATCTTTTTTTTTTTTTATTATATCTTATTATAAATTATATTTGATCCATGAGATCAAAAATAATAAATAACAAGAGAGTTTGGATATCAATGAAGGAAATAATGATGTGGAAAACAAGACACGGATTCTCTACAATGACAGAGTAGCAGTAGGTCAATTAAAAGGGATGTAGCGCAGCTTGGTAGCGCGTTTGTTTTGGGTACAAAATGTCACGGGTTCAAATCCTGTCATCCCTACCTAATGCGTATCC